TTATACCAATGAGCAAAAAAAGTACAACTTGAACAATGAATTAATAAGTCGAACAAAAGCTCTAGAAAAAGAAAAGGGATTTCTTGCTCTGGATATGCTCGAAAAAAGGACCAGATTATGCAATGATGAAAACGAACAAAAATACTTGCCCAAAACGTATGACCCCCTTTTGAGGGGACCATATCGTGGAACAATAAAAAAATTCTATTCACATATGATCATGAATGATTTAATCACTTCTACGGATACGGAGGATTCCATAGAAATCAATTGGATAAATAAGATTTATGAGCTACTTCCTAATAATTCTAATTATTCCAGAAAATTTGAACATCAAAAGAATCCGCCTGATAGGGAATCATTACTGAATTATATTGGTAATTCCTTAACCTCAATCAAAGAATTTCCTTTTGAGCCTGCACCCATTTTGCATTTTAAAAAATATTCTTTATTGAGAGAGCAAACAAGAATTGATTTAGAAAATCAAACAAAAGCTTTAAAATGGGTATTCGATGTAATTACAACTGATCCAAACGATCAAACAATAATTAGAAATAAATCTATTGGAATAGAAGAAATCCGTAAAAGGGTTCCTCGGTGGTCATACAAATTAACTGATGATTTGGAAGAACAGGAGGAAGAAAATGAGGAAGAATCTAAGGAAGATCATGAAATTCGTTCAAGAAAAGCCAAACGCGTAGTAATTTATACTGATAACAATCAGAATACCAACCCTATTACAACTACAAATAATACTAATAATAGTGATCAAGCAGAAGAGGTGGCTTTGATACGTTACTCGCAACAATCGGATTTTCGTCGGGATATAATCAAAGGATCCATGCGTGCTCAAAGACGTAAAACAGTTATTTGGGAAATGTTTCAAGCAAATGTGCATTCTCCGCTTTTTTTGGATCGAATAGACAAAACATTTTTTTTTTCTTCTTTTTATATCTCTGAAATGATGAATCTCATTTTTAGGAATTCGGTAGGGAGAGAACCAGAATTGAAAATTTCACATTTTTATTTTGAGGAGGAAGAGACAAGGGAAAAAGAGAAAAAAAACGAAGAAAAAAAAGAGGAAAATGAACGTATAATAATATCAGAAACTTGGGATAGCATTATATTTGCTCAAGCAATAAGAGGTTTGATGTTAGTAACCCAATCTTTTCTTAGAAAATACATTGTATTGCCTTCATTGATAATTGCTAAAAATATTGGCCGTATGTTATTATTCCAATTCCCCGAATGGTATGAGGATTTGAAGGAGTGGAATAGAGAAATGCATGTTAAATGCACTTATAATGGTGTTCAATTATCAGAAACAGAATTTCCCAAAGATTGGTTAGCAGACGGTATTCAGATAAAGATTCTATTTCCTTTCTGTTTGAAACCTTGGCGAAGATCTAAAATACGATCTCATCCTAGGGATCAAATAAAAAAAAAAGGAAAAAAGGACAATTTTTGTTTTTTAACGGTTTGGGGAATGGAAGCGGAATTCCCTTTTGGGAATCCCCGAAAACGACCTTCCTTTTTTGAACCCATTTATAAGGAACTCCAAAAAAAAGTTAGAAAAGTTAAAAAGGATTTCTTTCTACTTCTAAAAGTTTCAAAAGAAAAAACAAGATGGATCATTAAAATACTTCTAGTTCTAAAACGAATAATGAAGGAAATTCAAAAAGTAAACCCAATATTCTTATTTGAATTGAGCAAGGTGAAAGTATATGAAACGGCTGAAAATGGAAAAGATTCCGAAATAAATAATAAGATTATTCACAAATCAACCATTCAAATCCAATCCATGAATTGGACAAATTATTCACTCATAGAAAAAAAGATGAAAGATCTTTCTGATAGAACAATCACAATTAGGAATCAAATAGAACGAATCACAAAAGACAAGAAAAAAATAATTATAACTTGTGATGATAAAAGATCGAAATCACAGAAACATATTTGGCAGATATTCCAAAGAATAAATATACGATTAATACGTAAATCACATTATTTTATGAAATCTCTGATTGAAAATATATATATAGATATCTTGCTATGTATGATTACCATTCACAGGATCTATTTCCAACTTTTCTTTGAATCAACAAAAAAAATAATCAATAAATCCGTTTACAACGATCAAACAAATCAGGAAGGAATTGATGAAAGAGATCAAAATACAATGAACTTTTTTTCCACTATAAAAAAGTCCTTTTCGAATACTAATATTAGTAATAGTACAAAAATGTATTATGACTTATCCTCCTTGTCCCAAGCATATGTATTTTACAAATTATCACAAACCCAATTACTTAACAAGTATCAATTGAAATCTCTACTTCAATATCAGGGGACTTATCCTTTTATTAAGGATAAAATCAAGGATTATTGTATGACACGAGGAATATTTGATTACAATTCAAGACATAAGAAAATTCATAAGTCTGGAATGATTGAATGGAAAAACTGGTTAAAGGGGCATTATCAATACAATTTATCTCAAACCAAATGGTCGCGGTTAGTACCACAAAAATGGCGAAATAGAATCAATCAACGTTATAGGATTCAAAATAAGGACTCAATTAAAGCGGATTCATATAAAAAAGAAAAAGACCAATTAATTCATTACGTGAAACAAAATTACTATGCAGCGGATTCATTGACAAATCAAAAAGAAAAATGGAAAAAACACTACAGATATGATCTTTTATCACATAAATATATGAACTATGGGGATAAGGAGGATTTTTATATTTATGGGTCAAGATTACAAGTAAACGGGGTTCACAAAATTCCATATAATTTCAATAAACCAAAATCCGAATCATTTTATGTATTGGTAAGTACAGCTATTAGTGATTATCTAGAAGAAGGATATATTATTGATACGCATAAAAATCTAGATAGAAAATATTTTGATTGTAGAATTCTCCACTTTTGTCTTAGAAAAAATATCGATATTGAGACCTGGACCAATACACATATCGGTACCAAAATTGATAAAAATACTAAGACTGAAAAAAAAATCAACAACAAATTGAAAAAAAAAGATATTTTTTCTCTTACGATTCATCAAGAAATCAACCCATCCAATCAAAAAAGTCTTTTTTTAAATTGGATGGGAATGAATCAAGAAAGAGTTTATCATACCATATCAAATCTAGAATCTTGGTTCTTCCCAGAATTTGTCTTACTTTTTGATGCATATAAGATTAAACCATGGATTATACCAATCAAATTACTTCTTTTTGACTTTTATTTTTATAAAAATAAAAGTCAAAATAAAAACATCAATATAAATAGAAAAAATAATCTTCAGATGATATCTCATCAAAAAAAATATCTTAAATTAGAAAATTCCAACCAACAAAAAAATGAGCAACAGGACCAAGTAAATCTTGTATCAGATCTACGAAAAGAAAACAAAAAAAAAGATATTGAAGAGAATTATGCGAGATCAGACATTACCATTAAAAAGGGTAAGAAGAAAAAACAATCCAAGAAAAACAAGGAAGCAGAACTAGATTTCTTCCTGAAAAAATATTTCCTTTTTCAATTAAGATGGGATGACTCCTTGAACCAAAGAATGATCAATAATATCAAGGTATATTGTCTCTTACTTAGACTGATAAATCCAAAAGAAATTGCTATATCCTCGATTCAAAGAGGAGAGATGCATCTGGATGTAATGCTAATTCAGAAAGATCTAGCTCTTACAGAATTGATAAAAAAGGGAATATTAATTATCGAACCAATTTGTCTATCTATAAAAAGGGATGGAAAATTGATTATATATCAAACTATAAGTATTTCATTGGTCGAGAACAATAAACACCAAACTAATAGAAAATGCATAAAAAAAAGATATATTGATAAGAGGAATTTGGATAAACCCATTGTACGATATGGGAATATGCTTGTGAATGGGGACACAAATTATTATGATTTCCTTGTTCCCGAAAATATTCTATCTCCTAGACGTCGCAGAGAATTGAGAATGTTAATTTGTTTCAATTCCCATAATTGGAATGTTACGGATAGAAATAGAAATCCATTATTTTGCAATGAAAACAACATAAGAAACTCTGGAAAATTTTTGGATGAGGACAAGCATCTTAATACGGATACAAATAAATTCATTAAATGCAAATTTGTTCTTTGGCCCAATTACCGATTAGAAGATTTAGCTTGTATGAATCGCTATTGGTTTGATACCAATAATGGCAGTCGTTTCAGTATGTCAAGGATACATATGTATCCACGATTTAGAATTATTTAATTTAATAGTATATTTCCTATATCATATATATATCTATATTCCGTGACATTTTCGGTATATGAAAGCCGAAAGATGTATGCATATGCTATGTTATATTTTGGTAAATGATACAGATTGAATGGTGTATCCATTCAATTGGATATAGGAATAAATAAATTAGGGGAATCCTTTTAGATAGAAATAAATTCTTTTCTTTCGTTAATGCGAAAACATATTATCCCTTTCTATCCAAATCAAATTTGCAATTTGATTTGGATAAAATAAAGAAGTAGTATATGAATAAATCCAAATTTTTGTGTGTACTAGATTAAAATAACCGGCATAATTTTTTTTTTTATTTTTCCTGATCGGAAAAATCCATGAAAAAGAAAGAAAAAGGATAGAAAAATTTTTTATGGTCAAAAATTCATTCATTTCCATTATTCCACAAGAAGAAAAAGAAGAAAACAAGGGTTCTGTTGAATTTCAAGTATTCAGTTTCACCAATAAGATACGGAGACTTACTTTACATTTGCAATTGCACAAAAAAGATTTTTTATCGCAAAGAGGTCTACGAAAAATTCTAGGAAAACGTCAACGGTTGCTGGCTTATTTGTCAAAGAAAAATAGAGTACGTTATAAGAAATTAATTGGTCAGTTGGATATTCGAGAGCCAAAAACTCGTTAATTTAATCGTTTGAATTTTTTTTAGTAGTATTAAATTTTTCGTTTTGATGAGTCTCGTTTTGAGGAATTCATGGAATAATGAATTAAGGAAGAAAAGATATGACAGTACCGGTTACAAGAAAAGATCTCATGATAGTCAATATGGGGCCTCACCACCCATCAATGCATGGTGTTCTCCGACTAATCGTTACTCTCGATGGTGAAGATGTTATTGACTGTGAGCCCATATTGGGCTATTTACACAGAGGAATGGAAAAGATAGCGGAAAATCGAACAATTATACAATATCTACCTTATGTAACACGATGGGATTATTTAGCTACTATGTTCACAGAGGCAATAACCGTAAATGCGCCAGAACAATTGGAAAATGTTCAAGTACCTCAAAGAGCTAGCTATATCAGAGTAATTATGCTGGAATTGAGCCGTATAGCTTCTCATTTGTTATGGCTTGGACCTTTTATGGCGGATATCGGTGCACAGACTCCCTTTTTCTATATTTTCAGAGAAAGGGAATTGATATATGATCTATTCGAAGCCGCCACAGGTATGCGAATGATGCATAATTATTTCCGTATTGGAGGAGTAGCTGCTGATCTACCTTATGGATGGATAGATAAATGTTTGGATTTCTGCGATTATTCTTTAACAGGAGTTGTTGAATATCAAAAACTTATTACGTGGAATCCCATTTTTTTGGAACGAGTTGAAGGAGTGGGCATTATTGGTGGAGAAGAAGCTGTAAATTGGGGTTTATCAGGACCAATGTTACGAGCTTCTGGAATCCAATGGGATCTTCGTAAAGTTGATCATTATGAGTGTTACAATGAATTCGATTGGGAAGTTCAATGGCAAAAAGAAGGAGATTCATTAGCTCGTTATTTAGTACGAATCGGTGAAATGAAGGAATCCATAAAAATTATTCAACAGGCTCTAGAAGGAATTCCTGGAGGACCTTATGAAAATTTAGAAGTACGACGCTTTGATAGAGCAAAGAATTCCGAATGGAATGATTTTGAATATAGATTTATTAGTAAAAAACCTTCACCCAATTTAGAATTGTCGAAACAAGAACTTTATGTGAGAGTGGAAGCCCCAAAAGGAGAATTGGGAATTTATTTGATAGGAGATAATAGTGTTTTCCCCTGGAGATGGAAAATTCGTCCACCCGGTTTTATCAATTTGCAAATTCTTCCTCAGCTAGTTAAAAGAATGAAATTGGCTGATATCATGACGATATTGGGTAGTATAGATATCATTATGGGAGAAGTTGATCGTTGAAATGATAATTGATACGGCAGAAGTACAAACTATCAATTCTTTTTCTACATCGGAATTTTTAAAAGAAGTGTATGGACTAATATGGATTGTACCCATTTTGACCCTTATATTGGGAATAACAATGGGGGTACTAGTAATTGTGTGGTTAGAAAGAGAAATATCTGCAGCGATACAACAACGTATTGGGCCTGAATATGCTGGCCCGTTGGGAATTCTTCAAGCTATAGCGGATGGGACTAAACTACTTTTTAAAGAGGACCTCCTCCCATCTCGGGGAGATATTCGTTTGTTTAGTGTGGGACCGTCTATAGCGGTTATATCAATTCTACTAAGTTATTTAGTAATTCCTTTTGGGTATCGTCTTGTTTTAGCCGATCTCAGTATAGGTGTTTTTTTATGGATCGCCATTTCTAGTATTGCTCCTATTGGGCTTCTTATGTCAGGATATGGATCAAATAATAAATATTCCTTTTTAGGTGGTCTACGAGCTGCTGCTCAATCGATTAGTTATGAAATACCATTAACTCTATGTGTGTTATCAATATCTCTACGTGTGATTCGTTGGAATATGAACTTTGAACCTCTCTTCTAGAAATAAAAGAAAAAAGAAAGAGGTTCAATGTATTGAATAGATGTTTTCTTTTTTTTTTTTATTCAGCATTCGGGTTGATGAGTTAAACCAGATAGTTATATGAGTGAAACTAAACAGCTTCCAAATTTGTAGTAAGAAGAAACAATCTCATTCCCTATGTACAAGAATAAAGTTGAAGTAAAAATAAGCAGTGTAAACTGCTTACCCCAAGATTAAGATTTTTTGATTAGTCATCATATCTTGAAGCGGGCGCAAACAAAAGATCAACTGTATAGAGTTTCTACTACTGTCTCGTATGTATTACTATACCGGGGATCAATCAAAAGTCAGTGGACGGTTAGGAACACCAAGGTACACAAAGGATTAGTAATGGAGATAATGTAAGGTATCAAAAAAGAGGTATTTCTTCATAAAACGAATCATAATAAGGACTTGAAATTGGTAGAAATGATCAAGTAGTACTTCCCTACGATTCCGATCTAGAGTATGCTCCTATTCACTGGTTAAAGAAATGACTATCAAGAACGAATTAATTCTTTATTTTATTTTTGAGTATCCTCCTCTGAGACAGAAGAACAGGAAAAAAGAAATGGAATGCAGTAATTGAATGAATAATAAAAAAAGGGGATCTTTATTTATTCTTTTCTCTATCCATATTCATACATATCGAATTCTTATCACGATTCATGAACTAATGACTAATTCTTTTTATTTTGCATTGATTGATATAAGGAGTATTTTATTGAAATATTAAGTTATTACCAAACAAAGAGAAATTTTTATTGTAAAGGATGAGATCAATTCGGAAGCACTTTTTTTATTATTCTAGCAGACAGAATTCCATTGGTCTAATTTGGGACTTTCCGATCTATCTTTATTCTATCCATCCAAAGATGGTGATAATACCGAACCCATCCTTACATTTTTTTTTGTGGCCATCGAGGAGCCGTATGAAGCTGAGGTCTCACGTACGGTTTTGAAATAGCGATGGGAACAGTGATGTTATTATCGACTATGATTATCTAACAGTTCAAGTACAGTTGATATAGTTGAAGCACAGTCAAAATATGGTTTTTGGGGGTGGAATCTGTGGCGTCAGCCTATAGGATTTATTGTTTTTCTAATTTCTTCTCTAGCCGAATGCGAGAGATTGCCCTTTGATTTACCAGAAGCGGAGGAGGAATTAGTAGCAGGTTATCAAACCGAGTATTCGGGTATCAAATACGGTTTATTTTATCTTGCTTCTTACCTAAATTTATTAGTTTCTTCATTATTTGTAACAGTTCTTTACTTAGGTGGGTGGAATTTACCTATTCCATATATATCCATTTCTGAGCTTTTCGGAATAAAAAAAATCGCCGGCATTTTTGGAATGACAATGGGTATCCTTATTACATTAACTAAAGCTTATTTGTTTCTCTTCATTTCTATCACAACAAGATGGACTTTACCTAGAATGAGAATGGACCAGTTATTAAATCTTGGATGGAAATTTCTTTTACCTATTTCTCTAGGTAATCTGTTATTAACAACTTCTTCCCAACTTGTTTCATTATAAATAAGAGAATACGATAACACTATTTTAGATTCATAATCTCTATCAAACAAGAGAAAGAAACGTCAAATTTTTCATGTATATCTACAATATGTTCCCTATGGTAATTGGGTCCATGAATTATGGTCAACAAACAATACGAGCTGCAAGGTACATTGGTCAAAGTTTCATAATTACCTTATCCCACACAAATCGTTTACCTGTAACTATTCAATATCCTTATGAAAAATCGATCACATCAGAGCGTTTCCGGGGTAGAATCCACTTTGAATTTGATAAATGTATTGCTTGTGAAGTATGTGTTCGTGTATGCCCGATAGATCTACCCGTTGTTGATTGGAGATTTGAAAGAGATATTAAAAAGAAACAATTACTTAATTATAGTATAGATTTCGGGGTTTGTATATTTTGTGGTAACTGTGTCGAGTATTGTCCAACAAATTGTTTATCAATGACTGAAGAATATGAACTTTCTACTTATGATCGTCACGAATTGAATTATAATCAAATTGCTTTGGGTCGATTACCAATCTCAATAATTGGAGATTACACAATTCAAACAGTTATGAATTCGACTCAAATAAAAATAGACAAAGATAAACCCTTTGATTCAAGAACAATTACCAATTACTAAGGTTTTGTTTTGATATAAAGGATCCAAGCTTTTTATTTTGGGTAGTCAGTAACTACAAATAAAAACTAATGATTGTTGAGAATCACTCTTTGATTTAAACTAAAAATATATTTTTAGTGATGATTTCAAAATAGCAAATTTCAACTACTTTTTTCTTTTTTTTCTTTCGGATAAATATAAATAAAGTAAGGTTGGCCCGATAATTTTATCTATATCTACATTAATCCATATTCAAATTCAATTCAATTATAAATGTATCATATACAATATTATATACAAGAAAACAAAAATAGGGTAACCCCTTTTCCTTTCCTGGACCATTTATTTAGTAAAGTTAAAGTAAGGTCATGAAATAGTTAAAGTTATTTATTTTGTATTTTATACATAATGGATTTACCTGGACCAATACATGATATTCTTGTTGTATTTCTGGGGTCAATTCTTGTATTCGGGGGCCTGGGGGTAGTATTATTTACCAATCCAATTTATTCTGCCTTTTCATTAGGATTGGTTCTTGTTTGTATATCCTTATTCTATATTTCATCGAACTCCTATTTTGTAGCTGCCGCACAGCTCCTTATTTATGTGGGAGCCATAAATATCTTGATCATATTTGCTGTAATGTTCATGAATGGTTCAGAATATTCCAATAATTCCTATTTTTGGACCATTGGAGATGGGGTCACTTTGATGGTTTGTACAACTATTTTTTTTTCACTAATTACTACTATTCCAGATACGTCATGGTACGGAATTATTTGGACTGCAAGGTCAAACCAGATTATGGAACAGGACCTAATAAATAACGTTCAACAAATTGGGATTCATTTATCAACAGATTTTTATCTTCCGTTTGAACTCATTTCAATAATTCTTTTAGTTTCCTTGATAGGTGCAATTACTATGGCTCGACAATAAGCAATAAAAATACTTAACTTATAATGATTCCCAACTCTTAGAATTCTAACTAAATTCTAAATAAATAAATAGAAATTTTTAGTTAAATCTATCTACCGTCAATATCTTCTTTTATTGTGTAATTGTTCTATTCTAATCAATTGAATCGGTTGAATTGTTGTTCATATTGAAATGAATCGAGATTGATAAGGAGTTAGTCAATGATGTTTGAGCATGTCCTTTTTTTGAGTGTTTATTTATTTTCTATCGGTATCTATGGATTGATCACAAGTCGAAACATGGTTAGAGCGCTTATGTGTCTTGAGCTTATACTAAATTCGGTTAATATCAATCTTGTAACATTTTCTGATATATTTGATAGTCGCCAATTAAAAGGAGACATTTTCTCAATCTTTGTTATAGCCATTGCAGCTGCTGAAGCAGCTATTGGACTTGCTATTGTTTCGTCGATCCATCGTAACAGAAAATCAACTCGTATTAATCAATCGAATTTGTTGAATAATTAGTGATAATCATCATAGATAATTTAAATAAAGACACATAAAAATATTTAATAGAATTGAAATACTATTTTTTATTGAATTTGAATGCAATTCCATTTTATTGAATTTCATTTTTATATTTATATTGAAATAATGATGACCGATTTGTTGGCCAATTAATTTTAATTCGCATGTGCAACTCGTATCATCATAATTGTTGAAACGAAAATCAAAGTGTCTTGACCTTTTCTCATAAACAGATTGATTTAAGAAATATATTGATTGTTTTTAATAAACCACTGTTTCGTCTGGTGTCTACAATATTACAATATATAATATATTATTCATTTACTACTAATTTGATTTGACCAGATCGAAAATCTTTTATGTTCAAAACTGTACTTTATAGATCCAATGTCACATTCAGTAAAAATTTATGATACATGTATAGGGTGTACTCAATGTGTACGAGCTTGCCCCACAGATGTATTGGAAATGATACCTTGGGACGGATGTAAAGCCAAGCAAATAGCTTCCGCGCCAAGAACCGAGGACTGTGTAGGTTGTAAGAGATGTGAATCTGCCTGCCCAACAGATTTTTTGAGTGTCCGTGTTTATTTAGGACCTGAAACAACTCGCAGCATGGCTCTATCTTATTGATACGTTACAAAAAACTCCACTTGAATCATTTGTGATTCCTCTTTACCGACAAAAGCCCGTGCTCGACAAAATATATTATTTTGAGGACGGGCTTTTCTGGTCAAAATGTATCTTGTCTTTATCACGAGTTATTTTCCTTGGTTAACAATACTTGTTGTTTTACCGATATTCGCGGGTTCCTCAATTTTCTTTTTCCCTCATAGAGGGAATAAGATGTTTAGGTGGTATACTATATGTATATGCTTATTAGAACTCCTTCTAACGACTTATGCATTCTGTTATCATTTCCAATTGGATGATCCATTAATGCAATTGAAGGAAGATTATAAATGGATAGATGTTTTTGATTTCCACTGGAGACTAGGAATCGATGGACTTTCCATAGGACCCATTTTACTGACAGGATTTATCACTACTTTAGCAACTTTAGCAGCTTGGCCAATTACTCGAAATTCGCGGTTGTTCTATTTCCTGATGCTAGCAATGTACAGCGGTCAAATAGGATTATTTTCCTCTCGAGACTTTTTACTTTTTTTCATCATGTGGGAGTTAGAATTAATTCCTGTTTACTTACTTTTATCCATGTGGGGGGGAAAGAAACGTCTCTACTCGGCTACAAAGTTTATTTTGTACACTGCAGGGGGTTCCATTTTTTTCTTAATAGGAGTTCTAGGTATGGGTTTATATGGTTCCAATGAACCAACATTAGATTTTGAAAGATTAATTAATCAATCATATCCTGTGGCATTGGAAATAATATTCTATTTTGGCTTCCTTATTGCTTATGCTGTCAAATTGCCGATTATACCCCTACATACATGGTTACCTGATACCCATGGAGAAGCACATTACAGTACATGTATGCTTTTAGCTGGAATCCTATTAAAAATGGGCGCATATGGATTGATTCGGATCAATATGGAATTACTACCCCACGCTCATTCTATATTTTCTCCTTGGTTGGTGATAATAGGAACAATGCAAATAATCTATGCAGCTTCAACTTCTCTTGGTCAACGTAATTTAAAAAAGAGAATAGCCTATTCCTCTGTATCTCACATGGGTTTCACAATTATAGGAATTGGTTCTATAACCGACATGGGACTCAATGGAGCTATTTTACAAATGCTCTCTCATGGATTTATTGGTGCTGCACTTTTTTTCTTGGCGGGAACGAGTTGTGATAGAACACGTCTTGTTTATCTCGAAGAAATGGGAGGGATATCTATCCCAATGCCAAAAACATTTACCATGTTCAGTAGCTTCTCGATGGCTTCTCTTGCATTGCCAGGAATGAGTGGTTTTGTTGCGGAATTTGTAGTATTTTTTGGACTAATTACTAGTACAAAATATCTTTTAATGTCAAAAATGCTAATTACTTTTGTAATGGCAATTGGAATGATATTAACTCCTATTTATTTATTATCTATGTTACGTCAGATGTTTTATGGATACAAGTTATTTAATATTCCAAACTATAATTTTTGGGATTCTGGACTACGAGAACTATTTCTTTCAATCTGTATCTTTCTACCCGTAATAAGTATTGGTATTTATCCCGATTTTGTTCTCTCGTTATCAGTTGACAAGGTACACGCTATTTTATCCAATTATTATCATAGATAGTGTTTCATTAATGAAACGGAAGGAAAGTCTTATAATTCTTTGAATTTAATATTTTGAAAATAGTTTGCTGTACTGTATAATGAAAAAAGAAATAAAATGAATAAGAATTGTAATTAGATACATCTCGAGTTTTTGAGAACCATTTAAATTTGAATGATTCCTTGATTCAAACGGTTCTCAAAAACTCATAAAAACAAACTTTCGTTATATATGGGATGATGTTTTTATCTTATGTATTCTTCATGTAGTTTATTCAATTAGATGTTTATGTGAATGAACCATAACTATGTAGACCTATTCCTAATAGATTGATCCCAAAATAGCATATCCAAATTATAATAAATCCTATAGAAGCTACAAGTGCCGAATTCGTACCTTTCCAATTTATATTTGTTCTAATATGTAAATAAATCGCGAATATGGTCCAAGTAATAAATGCCCAAGTTTCCTTGGGGTCCCAATTCCAATAGGATCCCCATGCCTCATTAGCCCATACTGCTCCACAAAGAATACCTATGGTTAAAAAGGTAAACCCTAGACTAATGACACGATAACTCCAATAATCCAAACGCTCAGTTAATTGATATTTGTAATAATTTCGAAATGAAGGAAAAGAAGTGTTTTTAAAAACACTTCTTTTTTCATTCAAATATTCAATCTCACCAAAGAAAAATAACTTAATTAATAAATTATTGCTTTTACGAAAAATTTTGATGTTTTTTCGAAATGTAATGACTAGAAGAGCGACTGATAATAATGATCCGCATAAAAGAGCTGCATAGCTCAATAACATCATACTTACGTGCATCATTAACCACTGAGATTGTAGAGCAGGTACTAATATTGCGGATTGATGCATTTCAGTTGAAAGACCCGACATGGCAAAGCCTTGAGTAAAAATGGTACTTGGTGCAATTATTGTGCTTAAATCGTTTTTAAGGTTACGTATCTTGGGAATCATATGAATAATGAAGAAACTACACGAAAGGAAGATTAATGACTCGTATAAATTACTTAATGGAAAATGTCCCGAAGAAATCCAACGAGAAACTAATAATCCTGTTATAGAGAAAAAGGTAGCTATCATCCCTTTTTCTGATGAATCACGTAATCCTACAATTTTGTGGACTAATAAGGTCATCAAATGAATCATAATCACAATTGAAATGATCGAAAAAGAGATATGAGTTAATATATGTTCTAAAGTCGCAAATATCATAAAAGGGGTCCCATTACAGAATTGGAAATCGCGAATTGAATACATTTTAGGATCTATTGTATCTCTTTTAGAAGATGCCGCCACTCGGACTCGAACCGAGATGCTTTAGCACTGCTTCCTAAGAGCAGCGTGTCTACCGATTTCACCACGGCGGCTTACTTGAAATAATAATAGTCAATTCATGTTGAATCGTCGAGATTCAAGGATTCAATATAGTTTAGGAAACATTAATTAGAATCAATGAATAAAGACTGGTTTGTGGTTTAAATATTTGAATCTTCAATAAAATACCTACCTAGGTAGTATCGTCGTGGGTTTTTTAACAATCAACTTTCATGTACTAGAAACTAAGTTTTCTCCAAACAGTTGGAACTCCATAGTTTTTTCTCGGTTGAGGTATAAAACTAAGAATTGTCTTTTTTTCTCTATTTTTTTATGATTTGTTTTTCATTTATCCGATTTCATGGATTCAAATGAAAAAGATTGAGCTTTTTTTTTCAATGAACAAAATCAAATAACTAGGATTTCATATCTATCACAATTTCATCATTAAATACAAATAATTTGTTATTTTTCTAATGATTTCGATACCTTAGTATATTAAAATTAAAGTATTAATATTCTTTATTGTGCATATAATTTATAATTTAGAATACCATTTACAAAACCAATTAAGTTTTGGGATAGGCATATAACAAAAGAGTTTCAATCTCTATCACAAGTGTACTTTTCACAATAGAAAAGTACAATTGCGATAGGGAAAAAAATAATACTTAGAACCCAATATACAAAAAACTCTTATTCTATATATCACAGCAGTGAGTTCTAAGTAATATTGAGAAATTCAATACAGAAAAATACATTAGTTAACATTAATCTTACAAAATTTGAGGTTCTTTAGGCTATATCAATTGAGATTATTTTAAGACTTTATTATTTGTTTGTCGCACAAAAAAACTTTTTGAATACCCGGTGGAAACCGATTTCGCTAAAGAAAAAGTTTTTACTGCAACTAAATATCCTTTTTTCTTCCAAATATTTCTACGAATACGTTTTTTTGACATAGAAGTACGTTTTTTTGGAACTGCCAT